AAAGCTAGACTAAGCAATAAAGTACCTCGTATTTTACCCTCTGCTTCTGGTTGTCTCGCAATACCCTCTACAGCTTGGCCTGCAGCAGTACCTTGACCAACTCCGGGTCCAATAGAAGCAAGTCCTACAGCCAATCCAGCAGCAATAACGGAAGCGGCAGAAATCAGTGGATTCATGGTAAGTTCCTCGCACAAAAAAAAAAAAAAATGGTTAATGATACAATCAACCAATGAATTATTACTTAATTTTATCATTAAGTTTGATCATTAAGATCTATTGGGTCGGAGTAACTAAAAACTAATGATAATATTACTGAATCGTCAGAACTACTTCGATATCTCGTTTTTTGTTTCTACCCATGATGAAGTTTTTGTAAATCCATATACATACGGCTCTAGTTATTGCATTTCTTTCTTTCCAACCATTCTTTCATTCCATCCTTCGTTCTTTACTCTTCTATATCCTTGAGTTCATCTGTTTTTTCATCCAATCCACAATCACAAATGAAACAGAAGAAAGGACTTGACTTATCTTGTAATCCATCTAATCTAAATGCAGTAAACTGCAATCAAATCAATATATGCAATCATCAATATATGCAATCATCAATATATGCAATGGATATCAATATGATCGATATCAACGATATCAATATATCAATATAACGATATCAATATGTATATCAATACATATATATATATTTTTTTTATTTATTTTGCTATATATATTGCTATCTATATATATTGCTATATATATTACATATATATAGCATATAGTTAGATATATATATAGTTAGTTAGTATATAGGTAAGGCATAAGGACTTCTATTTATATATAGATAGGACTATATAACTAGTGAATATCTAATATTACATATACATATTACATATACATTTCTTTCTTCCATAACGTAAACTGGCCACATTTTATATTGAATCGGATTATAGAATCATTCCTCGAAACCCACACAAAAAGCGGCTAGACTTATAGACATTACATACATCTAGTGTGACCTCCCCAACCCATCCCTTTTTTTTTTTTACAATTCCGTAATATCGTTCATCTTCTCTCCTACGACCCTAGGTCATATATTCATACGTATTTATATCTATTATGTTCTCCAACCAAGCAGATTATCTTGAACCATGCATGAATTGGGATAAGCTAAAAAAAAAAGACTATTTCGAAAACTAGTCAATGATGACCCTCCATGGATTCACCTATATAAGCCGCGGCTAACGTTGCAAAAATAAGAGCTTGAATACCACTTGTAAATAATCCAAGAAACATGACAGGTATAGGAACTACTGAAGGGACTAAAGAAACAAGAACAACAACTACTAATTCATCAGCCAATATATTCCCGAAAAGTCGAAAACTAAGAGATAAGGGTTTTGTGAAATCTTCTAGGATGTTAATTGGTAAAAGTATTGGAGTTGGTTTGATGTATTTCTCGAAATAACCCAACCCTTTTTTGGTAAGACCTGCATAAAAATATGCCACTGACGTGGGTAAAGCTAAAGCAACAGTAGTATTTATATCATTCGTGGGCGCAGCTAACTCCCCATGAGGTAACTGTATGATTTTCCAAGGTAAAAGGGCACCTGACCAATTAGAAACAAAAATAAATAGGAACATAGTTCCAATAAAAGGAACCCAAGGTCCATATTCTTCTCCAATCTGGGTTTTGCTCAAGTCTCGAATAAATTCAAGGACATATTCAAAGAAATTCTGACCGTCGGTCGGAATGGTTTGTGGATTCCGAACAGCTATGATGGCTGAACCTAACAAGATAGCAATTACGACCCAAGAAGTGATAAGTACTTGGGCATGGATTTGTAAACCTCCTATTTGCCAATAGAAATGTTGGCCTACTTCTACACCCGATATATCGTATAACCCCTTGAGTGTTTTAATGTAACATGGTATAACATTCATATTGTCCTCTGATAGAAATTGAACTTCAAAAAAGGAATTAGTTTGATTCAACCATTTCTTTCTCAACTCACCAACTTGAATCATTAATCATATATTTAGGATACCAAGAAATCACATAACATCATAATATATATCAATATCCCCAGTTCTTTTTTTTTCTATTTTTAAAAATTCAAAAAAAAGTAACCGATCCAATAAATCTATGGAGTTGCCCAATAATTAACATTAACTAATTTTATTATTCTTAATCTTAATCATAATCAACGATTTCTTATATAGCTAGAACGACCTTCACAAATTGCGGATACTAATTTGTTAAGAATCAATCGAATTGAAGCTATAGCGTCATCGTTGGCTGGAATCGAAATATCTGCAAGATCTGGGTCACAATTTGTATCGATTAAACAAATCGTTGGAATCCCCAAAATGGCACATTCTCGAAGAGCCGTATATTCTTCTTGCTGATCAACGATGATCACAATATCAGGCAATCCCGTCATATATTTGATCCCACCGAGATATGTTTGCAAGGTAGATAATTTTCTCTTCAACATTGCTGCATCTCTTTTGGGGAGACGGTTGAGTTTCCCCATCTTTTCTTCTGCTCTTAAGTCCCTGAACTTATAAAGTCTCGTTTCCGTAGTGGACCAATTCGTTAACATACCACCGAGCCATTTTTGATTAATAAAATGAGACCGAGCCCCTATTGCAGCTGATGCTACTGAATCCGATGCTTTATTTTTGGTACCGACGATTAAGAAGTTTTTTCCCCTACTTGCTGCATCAAAAACTAAATCACAGGCTTCTGATAAAAAACGAGCAGTTCTAGCGAGATTTGTAATATGAATACCTTTACGCTTTGCAGAAATGTAAGGGGCCATTCTAGGATTCCATTTCTTAGTACCATGACCAAAATGAACTCCTGCTTCCATCATCTCTTCCAAATTGATGTTCCAATATCTTCTTGTCATTTTTTCCCACACTTCCTTTTTGTTTTTTCTTTTTCGTATTATTAACAAAGAGACGAGGTACCTTGAAATAAATAATTGTTCCGATGGAACCTTCTACCGGGGATTGACCATTGATACACGGCACAAACCATAATTTTTTTTAATTACTTATTTTATTTATTACCAAATCAATAATCAGACCAGTATAGTTAAAAGATAGTTAAAGTGAAAATGAACCCGCTCTTAGGAATCATTAAATCGCATAAATGATTGTTCTGATGTCTCATGTAAATTTGTCTCATGGAAATTGTTTGTCGCGTAAGAACAAAATAATTCTCTATGGTGTAACAAAATATCTCTCATTTCCAACTCGAATAGATTTTTTCTTTTGATTTCCAAATAAATGTTTTTGTCTTGCCTTGAACGGTGCACAAATTTTTTGAATCCGGTACCAACAGGTATAATCCCCCCCAGAACAACGTTCTCTTTCAGGCCTTTCAACCAATCAATACGACCTCGTAGAGCAGCTTTTGCTAAAACTCGAGCGGTTTCTTGAAAACTTGCTTCGGATATGAAACTTTGAGTATTCAGAGACGCTCTTGTTATTCCCAATGAGATTGCCCGATAACAGATTGATTCGTCCAAAGCGCGCCCTGCTCGTTCCGCTCGCAACAATCCGATTAATTCTCCAGGCGAAAAAACATTAGACATTCCATCTTCTGAAACCAACACTTTTGATGTTACTTGACGTACAATAATCTCTATATGTCTATTATGGATCTGTACCCCCTGGGATCGATAAACCTTTTGGATCTTATTAACCAAAGAGATACGACTTTGGGCTATGGTTAGCTCAGCTCCAATCAAAAACCCCCAGGGGATCCCAAGAATTCTTGGTATACGCTCGTTCCAACCTTCAACTCTCCTTTCGAGGTTCATCGATATTGAATCAATCGAACGCACTTCTAAGATTTGTTCTACTTTTGGAAGACCTTGCGTTATGTCACCAGATCTCGATTTTTCATATATAAATGTAACTAATGTATCTCCTTCGTAAAGGATTTTCCCATAATGACCATGAACAGTTGCTCCAGGAGTAGCCAAATAAGACTTAGCCGATCTTATAACTAAAAAGTCGACATTAACAATTAAAATTTGACCAGATTTTTTTACGTGTGGTTCGTATTTAAATAGACATACATTTTCACAAATAAATTGTCCAAGGCTAATTTTGATCGATGTCTCTTCACAATAATCATGATGGAGAAAGCACCAATTCAAATGGAATGGGTTCAAAACGATGTTACTGCATAGATCGGGATTATAAATCCTCCTATTTTCATCTATTAAACAGTATTTAAGTACTTGAAGTACTTGGAAAATCTGTTTCAAATTGTCAAGTAGCAAATATTTCTTTAACACGATCTGATTATGAGTTATTAAATGGTAAGATGAATAAAAATTCGATATTTTAGGTACAATAGCGCCTAAGGGACCTAAATAATCCCTAATTGGAATTAGGGGATCCGATTCTTTTGTCACATTGTTATATTTCGAACTATTGAATGGACCAATTCGAGAACAATTGGATGATGACAAAATTAGCAAAGATTGGCATTCCTTATTTCGATTCAACAACATACCAATAGTTCCTTGATGTTGGCTAAGTGATTGAATCTTCGCCTTGGAATAAAAAGGATTGATATTGGTGCAATCTAATCCATTATCGGGAATCAATCCGGAACTTGCCCTATCATACCTTTTTCCGGTATACGAAATAGTGGACTCAATTCTTATGAAATCGCGAATTAGATCATTTGCCCTTACCTCAACAAAGGAAGCATGAACCTCTTCTATAGAACCATTTTGTTCTTGGTCCCAATTCAATACTAAGCAAGTCCGAACTAATTGAATACTTGTGTGATAAATTCCTCGAATTGACTTGCCATTTCCATAAAGGATATAATTGACAACTCTAAATTGGACATTATCCTTTTCCTGCAAGATATCACGAGGGAAAAGTGTTGCTAAATTTATCCCATCGGATATTTCATATGTGACTACGGGTCGAACCAAAACAAAATACTTTTTCTTGGTAGGTGTGATCCGTTG